TATACTTTTTACTTAACTAAATGAAGAGCAACAAAATAAGGCATAGGTTTTTTTCTACATGTTAGTATCATTTCTTTGATACTTCCAAGGGGGTTTCCGCATATTTTGCTTGGGCTTAATATTTTCTAATTATACTAGAAATCGTATAAGAACTTGTTATAATTGGATTTATTGGATTGTTTCATCAACGGTGTTGGGTCAGAATAACTTTTTGACTCTGCGCCAGTGATTCCCCTATTATTTATTAGTGAACAATAATTGAATAATTCCTTCATAGAGATAGAGGACATAATTCACATGGATATAGTAAATCTCGCTTGGGCTGCTTTAATGGTAGTCTTTACGTTTTCCCTTTCACTAGTAGTATGGGGAAGGAGTGGACTCTAGAAGTACTACTAATTGAGTTTAGGAACTAAACAGTATCACTTTTTTTTTTATAGATCATTCGGCAAAGTTTTTTTTATTTAAAATTTCACTATTTCAATTTAAAATTTTATTTTTAAATTGAAATAGAAATGAAAAATATCTTCATTTCGAAATTCTCTTGGATTTTAGTTGAGTAATGTATTCTATGAATAATAAATATATATGAAGAATACTCTTTCAATCAAAGAAATATTTCAATTATTTCCGTGTTCGTATTTTGAAAGTAAAAAAAGTAAAAGGAATACAAATGGTAGGAAATTTATTCCAACTGAATTCTTCATAAATTTTCTATTTCGATGAACTGACTCTTACCAAAGTTAGATATGGACCATGAGGAAGAACGGAACTTTTTTTTTATTTTGTTTACTGTTCAAAGATCAAAGAGAAAACAATTCGGTTATTCCATTACGTGGATACACATTGGGAAACAACATAGTAGTTGTCCAACGAGATACTGCACATCCTAAAATATTGTCTTGGGCGAGTCACATATTGCGCCGCTTGTTTTAGTTTTACTATTTTAGAAATTTTATTTATGTTTTGCTTGTTTTATTGAACCCATTTCATATCATGGTTCAAATGTTAAAAGTCGACGGGTTTTACTAATCCTTTTCGAAATCCGAAGAAGTTCCCATGGATCATTTGTCAACTCCTCAATCAATGACTTCTTCGATGGATATAATAAAATAATCTTTTAGTTAGCATTCCGACGAAGAAGTCATTGATTCTTTCGATCGGGATTCATATTGAAAATAATCAGAAATCTAGGAATTCTAATCGTAAAAGTAGCTTTCGATTATTTCAAATTAATTGAATTCAAATCAACACAAATTAAATACAAATAGATAAAGCAAAGAAATAGAATTGGGATACTATATAATATACATTATCACTATATATATTATATATACGTAATTAAATCGATTTCTATATATATAGAAAAGGAATATGATGATACTATTGTAGATTGATCTATATTAATCTATATTAAATTAACCCGCATTACAATACAACTTTATACACTACAATAACAATACTAGATAGTATGGTAGAAAGAAATATCTGAATCTTTCTACCATACTATCGTATCTCATAGAATACGACTGATTCTAGTCTGCCCATTTCATTTAAGACGCGAAATTTTTATCCTTTTCTTCTCTGCAATTATTGATAAGAAATAAAAAATCAAGTTTAATTCAAATTAATCACCTTGGCTGACTGTTTTTACGTATATTATAAGTAAAAAAGCAGTAGGAACTAGAATAAACAGTGCAGTAGCAATAAATGCGAGAATATTTACTTCCATAATCTCATTGTTTAATTTTTCTTTAATTCGCAATAACTCGGGAGTTAATCCCATAGAGATAATAAATCTTTCGCCTGTAAATTCAATGGGATGCATTACATCTCGATGATATCGAATCGGATCAATATCATGAATAACAATATCGGAGCTATCAAATCGATTCATCGTCAAGAATTGAATAGTATAACATAGGACGATCTTTTATCCATACTGAACTCAAAATTTGATTCCCGATACAATCAATAATTCCTTTATTTATTTATCATTCTTTTCCATTCTTTCTTTTCTATAACCTAACGCCCTCTTTGTACAATCATCTGATGAAGTATCATCTAACCGCCTTTCCACTTACCATTGGTTCTAAACAAACCCCAACAAACAATAGAAGCTCAATGAAAAAAAGGAAGGAGCTAAGTTATAAACTCCTTTTTTTAATGATCCAATCTTCTTGGAAAACAAAAGAAGTATGATAAAGACGAGTACAAATTACGGTATAAAAAAATCGAATATTCCATCAAATTAACTATTTTTTTATATATTTATATATAAATTTAAAAAGTTTGATATAAATTTAAAAAGTTTGTTCTTTCAAGGAAAAACCCTTATAAAAAAAAAATGCATTACCTCGCTAATAAAAAAGTGATCCTTGTTTGATCTTTATTTTTTGAATATCCTCTTTCATTGGATTAGTAATGGGACGCATATATCAAAAGCTCAATGCGAAATTTGAATGAGATAGATTATTTCAAATTAGTAAAATTTGAAATTGAGGTTACACAAAATAGGGCCCGAAAAGGATATACTTTTATTTTAATCTTAAAAAAAAAGTATTCTATACTATTCTATACACAACACAGTAACTATGTTCAAATTTTTTTATATTGTACAAATTCCATTTATGTATGTACTCCCGGGAAACATACAATACTCTACTCTATTTCATATTTCACAGATCGGGAGTAATTGAAAAAGCCAGACCCAGTACAGTACGGTATCCCGTGGAATCCTGAATCTGATTCTAATAATATAATAATTGTACTAATCCACATATGCCTCTCTCCCATCAATCGAATCGGTACTAGTCGAAGAAATGGAAATTCCCCCATTTGGTTGATGATAAATGTGAAACGAAAAAGAAAAAAAGAAGAGGGATCACTGTTGGGAATGAAATTATGTTATTTGGACTTCTTTTCACAAAAAATAGAGAGATGAATTGATATAGTTTTTTATTGGATTTGGATTCGTCGGGACTGACGGGGCTCGAACCCGCAGCTTCCGCCTTGACAGGGCGGTGCTCTGACCAATTGAACTACAATCCCAAGTAAATACCATAATAAAATAAAGTATACATATTTTTATGGTTTCATTCTAACCCTTTCAATTTCGATTAGAATTGGCGTGTTGTAACAGAGCTGCGAGTGTGATATATCGATACCCATATGTATATGTACTTTAGTGAGAGCAGCCGGTATTACTAGTAATCCTTTCGTTATTGCCAAATCAATTGGATAATCACTCGTTCAATCAAAAAAGTTTTTTTTTTTATTTACTCTTTTCCTTAAACTTTACTTTATAGTTACGGATCCTGATATGAATCTAGATCATTAGCAAGATCAGAATTTCTTGTAAAAAGAGAGTAAATAAATAGTGGTATAGATATATCATAAAATGGATTTCTTCCGTATTGGGATTGGGGGATCGGGCATTTCTGGAGAGCAACAAATGGGTTATATTATATCATTTCATGGCGGATCGGCAAATTATTGGGCCGAGCTGGATTTGAACCAGCGTAGACATATTGCCAACGAATTTACAGTCCGTCCCCATTAACCGCTCGGGCATCGACCCAGGAAGAATCAATTCCAGGCTTATTGATAATCCACGATCAACTTCCTTTCGTAGTACCCTACCCCCAGGGGAAGTCGAATCCCCGCTGCCTCCTTGAAAGAGAGATGTCCTGAACCGCTAGACGATGGGGGCAGACTTGCACGACCGCCATCATACTATGTTCATAGTATGAATAGTTTTTTAAAATTGTCAATATAATGGAATGGTATGACTCGATACGAAGGATCTTTCCGTCTTTCACGATTCTTTCTATACAATTTTTTTCGATAAAAGTTTGGTTCAAAGGCCATGCCGAATCTCTTTATCAATGATTCAATGAAATATCTTGGATCTATGTTAAATTAGTGGATACATGTATCACTCAAATGAATTTAGTTATGATGTCAATTAGGATAGTCTTGAAACAATTCATTGTATTGATATTTATCAAATCCAATCCAATATCAATAAACCGTTTTATTTTACCTATATTATATACTCTATATTAAATTATATTAAATTATTTAATTTACTTTTACTGGATAAAGAAAATTTTTCATTCCTGAATGAACCCTTAATACTTATTATAAGATATATCTATGTACATCTATTATAATAAGTATATATATATAATAAGTATATATACTAAACTCATAGTGTCTTTATTCAGGAATTGGATCAAACAAGCCCTTTTAACTCAGTGGTAGAGTAACGCCATGGTAAGGCGTAAGTCATCGGTTCAAATCCGATAAGGGGCTTTGATTTTTTCATAAATCATAAAACTCCGGCAGTAGTATTCATATTTGAAGTGCGAATAAAGATATTGTTGATCTTTGTAATAAAGTAATAAAAAAAAAAGTAACAAACCGTATAATTTAATATTTTAATATATAATCAAAATTATAACATTATAATTAATTATAGTATGGTTATAAATTTGCTATTTTAATAAATTCAATATATTATTAAATTAATTAAATTAAATATATTAAAATATATTATTAAATAAATAAAAAAAGAAATTAAAATTAAATTCAATATATTATTAAATAATTAAATATATTATTAAAAAATAATTAAATATATTATTAAATAAAATAAATTTATTATTAAATAAAAATTAAAATTAATATTAAATAAAAATTAAATTTATTATTAAATAAAAAATATATTATATTAAAATATATTATATTAAATAAATAATATAATTATTATAAATATTATATTAAATATTATAATGAATGTAAGGATAAGTCGTCTCGTTAAATCTTCAAATATTACTATTCCTTTCCTATTTTCCATTATTCCAATTAAATCGATTAGAAATCAACAAAATAAAAAGTAAGTGGACCTAACCCATTGCATCATAATTATATCCACTATTCTGATATTAAAATTCGATAGAGATGAAATTGGATCTTTTTTTTCTTTGAACTACGCG